TTTTGTATAATGTATCTCCGATAAATTTTAACAATTCTAACCTCTGAACTCCCCTAGATTAAACTTTTTGGTCTTTCAACCAACTAATTTAATCATTTATTTGAATATTGTTGAAATATTAACAGAGCGCAGAAAAAATAGAAACAAAACGGAATCATTCATTTTCATACTTTTTTTCGATACCTAGAATATACATCTATTCATTCTTCATCTAGAAAGAGCCTATCTCCGTACGCCTAGATATGTAGGATGATTAAAACCGCTAATAAATATGTATCTATTCCCCAATTTATTAAAAGAAAGAGGGTAATAGATACCGATACAAATGAATTGCCGGGAACCAGATTTGAACTGGTGACACGAGGATTTTCAGTCCTCTGCTCTACCGGCTGAGCTATCCCGACGATTCTTGAGGCACCATCCTACCTAATTTTAAGAAATTACTTGAGTCTGTGTCAACTAAATAAATAAAAAAAAAAACTTTATGAATTTAAATTAAAAGGGGGATATAGGATAAAAAATTCGAGAATTAAAAGGGCTTTTGGGGATAGAGGGACTTGAACCCTCACGATTTCTAAAGTCGACGGATTTTCCTCTTACTAAAAATTTCATTAATGTCGGTATTGACATGTAGAATGGGACTCTATCTTTATTCTCGTCTGATTAATCAGTTATTCAAAAGATCCATCAGACTATGGTGGAATGACTGATTTGATCAATGAATATTTCATTTTTTATTCCAGTTGTAATTGATTTGATTCAAATCTTTCATTTGTGATAGAAAAGAAATATTTACAATTTACAAATAGACGTTAGAAGTCTTCATTAATCAATTGATAGAGTATTTGAGTCCATATATATATATAACATATATATATATGTTTATCCTTGATCCTTTCCTTTTTGGAATTTGGATAGAAGGATTCCCCTCCTACTCCAAAAGTAAATGTTGTCAACTCCATTTGTTAGAACAGCTTCCATTGAGTCTCTGCACCTATCCTTTTTTTATTTTAACTTTCTGAACTTTTATTTGTTTTCGGAAAGAAGGATTTGGCTCAGGATTGCCCATTTTTAATTCCAGGGTTTCTCTGAATTTGAAAGTTTTCACTTAGTAAGTTTCCATACCAAGGCTCAATCCAATTAAGTCCGTAGCGTCTACCAATTTCGCCATATCCCCTGTTTTTTGTTTGAGATTGATATATCATTAGGATGTTTTTTCATTTATTTGTATTATTAGAATTATATTCTATGCCGGAACTGTTGAATTTATTAGAAATCTACCCCCATATTGGGGAAAATTTCCTTCTATTTGTTTTTCTTTGATTGATTTTCTTTCATCTATATCAGATACCCATAATTTAGTCGAATCAGAAATGATTCTATTATCTCTCTATTCGCAATTCAATATACGGAGAGATATACTACATATATCTCTATTTTATATGTCCTTCCTTCTATGATTTTTTGATATAATTTAGAATACTCTAACGTTCGATTCTTTTTTTCCTTAGAGCGGACAGATACAGACCTTATAATAATAATAACAAAATGAAAATCAAAAATCTTTTTAATTTTTAATTCGACATTCATTTAGAAATTCAATAGAAATTTCTAATTACTTATCCAATTTCTTTTGATAATCCATCAAATTTTTTATAATTCTAATGGATATGTATAAATTGATATCGATCCATTATTATTACTTATATGTATAAAATGAAATACATTATACATGTTTCATCTTAATGCATAAGAATTTTGTAATATAAATAAGTGTTTACTGGAATCTAATTAGTCATTATTTAAAATTCTCAAAAATTCGAATTTTAATATAATATCCTCTTTCCTATTTCTTTACTATATTTGTATATTCATAATGATTTAAATAAATAATCTTCCCATATAATTATAAATAATATTTTAGTAGATGATAAAATATTATGAGGAGATCGGGATAAATACATATAATTTATATAAATAAATAGATAAAATCTAATAAATAATAGAAATTAAAGAATCGAAAATACTCAAAACTAAAAAAAAGAGAATCTTACTATATGAATTAAAATTACGATATTGTTTTATTGATAAAAAAAGATTTGATAAATTATTAGATAAATCAAATAAAATTTTATTTATTCTATAGTAACTATTAATTTCAATTCTTATCTTTAAATTGTTCTGATTTTTATGATATGTTATATTATAGAACTAGAATATCAATCAAATCAAATAAATACAAAATTTAGGATATTCTATATTTTTTTCTAGGTTTGTATTTATTTGATTATTGATTATATTATGATATAGTAATTGTGTTATGAAGAGCTAATATTAAACAATTAATAACTAAGATACCAGTAGTTTGGGAAAGAATTCCGAGAAATGCACAATTTGTGTTAGGAGAGCCCGCTTAGCTCAGAGGTTAGAGCATCGCATTTGTAATGCGATGGTCATCGGTTCGATTCCGATAGCCGGCTTTTTTTTCTCTATTTCTTTTCATTTTTGACATAAAGGATAATCTCTTTTTATTTTCGAAAAAAGTTGGGTAGTTCCATTTCTGTAGAACAAATCAATAAAATAACCTACTTTTTTTTATTTTATATATATAGAATACAATAGAATAAAATTCGGATACTGATAGAATCTTTCTAATTCTTCTTTGTACTACAATATTTGTAGTACAATACTTTAAGTAGATTTCGATTCATTTATCATATTTGTCATTTAGTTTAGTTTTAATTTTGCTTTATGAAATTTTCCATTTTAAAAAGGAGTGTTTATGTCACGTTACAGAGGGCCTCGTTTCAAAAAAATACGTCGTCTGGGGGCTTTACCCGGACTAACTAGTAAACGGCCTAGAGAACTTAGAAATCAATCGCCTTCCACTGAAAAATCTCAATATCGTATTCGTTTAGAAGAAAAACAAAAATTGCGTTTTCATTATGGTCTTACAGAACGACAATTGCTTAAATACGTTCGTATCGCTGGAAAAGCAAAAGGGTCAACCGGTCAAGTTTTACTACAATTACTTGAAATGCGTTTGGATAACATACTTTTTCGATTGGGTATGGCTTCCACTATTCCTCAAGCCCGTCAATTAGTTAACCACAGACATGTTTTAGTTAATGGTCGTATAGTAGATATACCGAGTTATCGTTGCAAACCTCAAGATATTATTACAGCGAAGGATGAACAAAAATCGAGAACTCTGATTCAAAATTCTCTTGAATCACCCCCCCGCGAAGAATTGCCAACCCATTTGACTCTTCATCCATTCCAATATAAAGGATTAGTCAATCAAATAATAGATAGTAAATGGGTTGGTTTGGAAATTAATGAATTGCTGGTTGTAGAATATTATTCGCGTCAGACTTAAACCTAATTAAAATAACAATAATTTTGATCCAAGGATTTCCCCCCATTCGTGTATAGACGTGGGTATAGGAAAATTGTTATTCCTTGCCCACTTTATTCCACAATTCTTAATTTCTATATTAATATTTTCTCTATATTAAAGAAATTAAGAATAGAGAATCCATATCAAAGTTGGAATAAGGGTATCTATTATTATTTCAAACATTGAGGTCAGCAGACTGACTATTCTCTATGAAAAACTTCATGTTCTCACGACAAAGTAAACTAAAGTTAAGTAGGAGGGTAAAATGAACCCTAAAATAACATATATAGCAATGGTATGTCATTCTATTTATTTTTTATATGACCTTTCTAAGTCTAAGCAGAAATTTCCTAGGAAACCTATCAAAATCTCTGGGAAACCGATATTTGCTCTTCAAACATATTTGTATGGATGGCTCTACGTTTGTGGTTCGAGTTGCATTCGACCTTCCCCAACCAAGGAGTGTTTCTTTTTGCATGTGCCTGGAATGCAATCTTATTCGGGTTCTTTATTGCGCGGCATTCTTGGAGATTCGGTGTGTGATTCGGTATTCTGGATTCAAAATTACTAAAGAAATTCGAAGGAGAAGGGGGATGAAACGAACCCTATATACAAAAAATATATATAATAAGATTAGGTTATTCGATTCTACTTCTTCTATTTCCTCCTTGTCTAAAGAGGAATTTCCTATGGACCTATTAATTAATAATATTCTATTTTTTAGATTCTATTCCATAGAGATGGAATAGAACCTAAAAAATTCATAATTACCGGGTTAGGATTGATCTAAACCAGCTCATTATGTAGATGACTCACCATGCCAACTATAAAACAACTTATTAGAAACACAAGACAGCCAATCCGAAATGTAACAAAATCTCCCGCTCTTCGGGGATGCCCTCAGCGCCGAGGAACATGTAGTAGGGTGTATGTGCGACTCGTTTAGATCATAGACTAAAATTAAAAAATTTATTCTATTGTGTATAAAATTTATGGTTTCGATTGGTGCAAATTGAATCACCTTAATTTGTAATTTAATTTAAGATGAAAAAGACTTTCCCATTGGTAACAAAAAGTTATCCATTAAGCGGGAAAAATCCTATTTTAAATAAATAAAAATTATGCCCTAAATTTTGCAATAACGGACTAAGAGGGTCAACTACCCAGCTAATCTTCATACTTAAATACCGTTACTGTATAGCTAGATTTCGTTGTGAAAGACCTATTACTAGATATTTAATGGGTAGAGCTCATAAGTGTGAACTGTACAAGTTCACAATAACATTGATTGAATTAAGATTCAATGAAGGAAGGGTCTCCGGTGTATAGAGAGGACCTCACCGTTTAACAAGGAAGGAATCATAGAAACGATGGAACCCACCATTTCTTTGTCTATTTAATTTACTATGCTTTTTTGAATACCAAGTATCAATAGAATTTATTATTTAAAGGTTAAAAAAAAGTAAAAAAAAAAATCGTGGTTGGGAAGGTTATAGTCGCAAAAGCCATTGGAATTTTTATTTTATACATTGGAAGAATCCATTTTGTTATTAATAGACTACGAAGGATAAAAGAATAACGGAAAGAAAAAAATCAAACAGTTATTCATCAAAGTCTCATTTATTCAATGAATCGAATTAAACGAGGATCTATCGCTCGAAAACGGAGGACAAAATTTCGTTTATTTACATCAAGCTGTCGCGGAGCTCGTTCACAACTTACTCGAACTATTTCGCAACAGAAATTAAAAGCTTTGGGTTCGGCTCATCGGGATAGAGATAGGAAAAAGAGGGATTTTCGCAGTTTGTGGATCAGTCGAATAAACGCCATAATTGGCCAGAATAAACAAAAAATATACGTTATTTATAGTAACGTAATGTATAATCTGTACAAGAGTCGATTGCTTCTTAATCGTAAAATAATTGCACAAATAGCTATATTAAAGGGGGATTGTCTTTTTATGATTGCCAACGAGATCATTAAAAAATAAAAATTCCCCGGAGACTGAACTCCGGGAAGGTGGTAGAATAAAAGAGATTTGTATGATAAAATATAATTCATATGACAAAGTTATCAAACTAAATAATCAACCACGCTCAAAAAATAAAAATCTGCATTAAATTTGAGTTTAGATTCAAAATTGAATTTAATTGAAAAGTCACGTAACTCTATTTTTTTTTTTGACCAGTTTGACCACTAGGAGTTCTAGTGATCGAGTCGCTTTTTTCATATATTTTTTTTTGACCAGTAGGAGTTCTAGTGATCGAGTCGCTTTTTTCATATTTTTTTTTTTCATTATTAACAAAAGGTAACGAATTAACAAAAGGTAACAACGATAAAATACGAGCTTGTTTTATAGCAAGCGTAATCAATCGTTGTTGTTTTAAGGTCAATCTATTCACGCGTCTAGATAATATTTTTCCTTGTTGACTAATAAATCGATAAAGTAAACTCATGTTTTTATAATCAATTCGATCCCCCGATTGGATCGGGGACAAACGCCTACGAAAAGATTTCTTCGATTTAAGAAAGAGTCGCTTAGATTTATCCTTATCCATGGTTTGTTTATTCCTATACCGAAAATCCCATTTCTTATAAAAAAGAGATTTGTTTTATTTATATTCTTATTTTTTTTTGTAATATATATATATTTGTTATATAAGGAAATGCTATATAATATTATATGTATATAATTTCATTTCATTTTATATAATGTATATATATAATAGAGATAATTTAGAGAATTTACCTCTAAGGGTGACAAACAAGCAATCCATTTTTTCTATTTCTTTATCTCTGCGTGAATCATATGTTTGCGACAAAAGGGACAGAATTTTCTCAATTCCAATCGACCAGGCGTATTATGTCGATTCTTTTGAGTAATATATCTAGAAATACCCCTTGATTCCTTATTAACACTCTTTTTATCACAACCGGTACATTCCAAAATAACAGTAATTCGGATATCTTTACCCTTGGCCATGAACCTCCTTTGGTTTTTTTTTATTCACTTAACTCTTCTATTTTCATATTCGAAGGGAAGAAGAAAAAGGAACGAAAAAAGTATAAGTTGATAATTCAAAATCAAATTATGAAAGATTTTGTTCCAATTAATTTAATATTAATATTAATTTAATATAGTACAGTAATACTTCAGTACTACAATGATTTCGAACTATATTTCGAATCAAAGTACAGTATTTCATTTTTAGATCTTGTATGATATTCTTTATTCTTGCCCTTTCCCCTACTATTACAATTCCATTTCTGGTCTGACTCTATTATTAATAGCAATGGAATTGAAGTATTAATTAATTCCATTGCTATTAATAATAAAGTGAGGCCAAATACACATTAATTGTAATTTCCTCTTTTTTTCGAACCTTATTGTCTAATTAGAAAAAAAACGAATGAAGAGGGGTTTAATCACAGCTATTTTATTGGATCCCTAATCTTCGTCACCCCTTCCAGTGGCAATAACTAGAATTAAAAAAAGGGGAATGTCAATGCATCCGGGAATAAACGATTGATTTCTATCAAGAGACCCGCTAGAGCCGCGAACCATAGAGTACTTGCCACTGGTGCCACCGAGAGATATGTTTTTAGATCTCGCATTTAAAATCCTCCTTCGAATTTTTCTTGTAATTTGTAATACATAATAATACAGAATTCCATCTTTTAATAGGATCAAAGCCGTAATTTTTTTACTAAAACCACTCCGATTTCTCGGGGGAAGTCCGAATTCAAATCGAAATGTACAAAAAGGCCCGGGAATAAACGATTGATTTCTCTCGGGTATAAACGATTGATTTCTATGAAGAGAATCACTAGAGCCAAAACCCTACAGATATTTATTAGAACCTCATACTGCCCAACCGCAGAGATATAGTTACAGATATATGTTATTAGATTTCGGCTTTCAGATACCGCAACCGCAGAGATATATCTTTTTATCTTGTTCATTTAACATATACTTGCCACAGCCGCACAGATATATTTTTTATATTTGCTTGCCACAGCGGCAGAGATATAGTTTCTTATAGTATTCATTTTAAACTTTCACCTCCTTTAGTTTTTTTTTTTAATTTGAATATTTCTTTAATCATTTTATTTTGTATACAAAATACAGAATGATACAGAAAACCAGTGCATTCAGAAGACCCCCTTGATCGGGGGAAGTTCGAATGCAACTTGAACAACTACTCCGGATCCAGAAAGATCCATTTGGAAACCAAAGGGTGGTTTCCCAGCTGCCGGAATGGTAAGTCCTTTTGCCATAAAGTTATACCCCCCTAAAAGGTATTAACAATTTAAACGGTAATTTGTATTCGTTTGCTAACATGAAAATCCGAACCAAGATGCGAACAAAAAAAACCTAAAGTAATCTCCCCTTTTCCTTCTAGTTTACCTATTTCATATTCATATATAATATATATTCTTTGGTCTTGTTATTATACTCTTTAATAATGACACTGGAAACTGATGTAAAGGGATGTAGCGCAGCTTGGTAGCGCGTTTGTTTTGGGTACAAAATGTCACAGGTTCGAATCCTGTCATCCCTATCCCTACCTAAATTCTTTAGGAAAAGAAAGCGCTCTTAGTTCAGTTCGGTAGAACGCGGGTCTCCAAAACCCGATGCCGTGGGTTCAAGTCCTACAGAGCGTGATACCATTCTTCTCTTCTTAATAAGTGTAAATCTCTTCTGTCCTTAGTCTGTCCTTAGATGGATATTTACACTCCCCCCGTGGGAGTGTAAAGGGAGTGTAAATATCCATCTCTTCTATCCTTAGATGAGATATTTACACCCCCTCTGGGCCTAATCCTCCTAAATATTTTTTTATTATATGCCAAGAATGTTTAGCTACCGTGGGATCTCCCCCTCAATTATAATTCTGCATATAATTAATTAGAAGCCGACATGGGTGGGAAAGGGAACCACGTGGGTGGAAACTCGAAACGTGAGTGAACCACCCACATATAATTAGAAGCCAACCAACGGGGTTGAAACTCGAAACGTTAGTCAACCAACTCAATTATATTATACGTCTATATCGATAGAATTGTCAAGCCCCCCCCGCGGGCTATGATTAAGATTATTATTTTAAATGCCTAGAACGTCTCTAGATGTTACTAAATCAAATATCCAATTGATCACCACGTCGGTATTGTAAATATGCCGTTACAAATAATCCAGCCAAAGTAATAGGAATTAGACCTAACACGATTCCAAATAGAAAAACTTCAATCATTTGAGTTTGGTTGAAAGGAAAAAAAGTGGGGGTAATATCTATCCTAAAATATGCATCTGTATTGACCATGAATCTGAATGACCAAGAATTGGTAATATGATACGGAACTATAGAATATCTAAAATATTCTATAATTTCCAATTTATCTCCAAATTTCAACTCAAATAAGTCGTATCTTATTCAGACTGATAAAAAGACCCGCGGTTATAGTTAAAACTGCTAGTAGAAAACCGAAATAACTGGTTATAGTCGGCATAAGAAAACTAGATGAAATAGGTTCTTTTTATACATATGTTTATAAAGCACTTTCCTAAGTTTCCATTTTTGAGATAAAAATAGGAAAATAAGCAAAAAATACCACCTATTAGGAACTAAAATAAAAATTTAGTTACATAGGTAAGAAATCAATTCATCATCTTTGACACCTACCCATCCTGTGATTCCAAATCAACAGATTTTTTGATCAACCCATGAGTTGAGTAAACTAATCGAATATTTTCATTTTTTTTTTTTTTTATGAAAGGTGAAAAAAAAAAATCCAATGGATTTCAAATTTATGCAAAATGCTTTTCGATTTGTCGTAATAAAATTACGAATATATTTTTTACATCTTCTACCCGAAAATGTTCCATTTTCATAAGGTCTTCTTGACTCTTATTCAAAAGTTCCAATAATGTATGTATCTTGGACTTTTTTAGACAATTATAGATCCTGGGAGGCAATTCTAATTGGTCAATAAAAATGGATTTCAATCGAATTTCTTTTTTATTTTTCCTTAGTTTATCCTTAACCAATCTATCATAAAAAGTAAAAAGGGGTAAAGTAACTTTGTGTTGATTGTTTTCAAAATTTAAGTTTTCTTCTTCTGCGTGTAAAAAAGGAATAAACAAATCAATCAAATTCCGGGAGGCTTCATAAAGTGCTTCCTTAGGGGTTAAACTTCCATTTGTCCATATTTCGAGAAAGAGTATCTCTTGTTTTTCATTACCATTCACATAAGAATGAATACTATGATTTGCATTTCTAACAGGCATGAATACAGCATCTATAGTATAACTTCCATCTTGAATGTTGTTTAGTGTTTTTATATGATAGCCCCGCTTCCTCTCAATTTGTAATTCAATACACAAATTTATAGGTTCTGTTAGGTTAGCTATATGTTGTGTATTATCCACGATTTCCACCGAAGGTGGTAAAATAATGTCTTGAGCGGTTACATATCCAGGACCCTTGAAACAAATGGAGGCCTCTCGAGTTCCATACAGATTACTTCTCAATACAATTTCTTTCAAATTCATTAAAATTTCATGTATTGATTCTTGAATACCTACTATGGTAGAATATTCATGTGGTATTTTCTCAGATTTTGCACGTGTGATACATGTTCCCTCTATTTCTCCGAGCAAAATTCTTCGCATTGCAATGCCTATTGTATCTGCTTGACCTTTCATAAGTGGAGACATAATAAAGCGTCCATAATAAAGACGCTTACTGTCTACCCTTGATTCAACACACTTCCACTGTAGTGTCTGAGTCGATACTTTTACTTTTTCTCGAATCATAGGAATATATTTTAATGAAACTCTTGATTTAATTGTTTATTTCTCTTGAAATATGTTTCTTTATAGTTTTATACACGTCTTTTTTTAGGAGCCCTACATCCATTATGTGGCATAGGGGTTACATCCCGTATCAACCTTAATAGTATACCACTTTTACCAATAGCTCTTAATGCCGCATCTCTTCCTAGACCGGGACCTTTTATCATGACGTCTGCTCGTTGCATGCCCTGATCGACTACAGTTCGAATAGCATTTCGTGCTGCGGTTTGAGCGGCAAATGGTGTACCCCTTCGTGTACCTTTGAATCCACATGAACCGGCAGAGGACCAAGAAATCACCCGACCTCGTACATCTGTAACAGTCACAATGGTATTGTTGAAACTAGCTTGAACATAAATAACCCCCCTTGGTATTTTACGAGGATGTTTACGCGAACCAATACGTCCATTTTTACGTGAACCAATTTTTGGTCTAGATTTTGCCATTTTTTATTATTTTATAAAATATAAGTTCGAAATATATGGATATATCCATTTCCTGTCAAAAACGGATTCTTTTTCCTAACTACTTATTCTATCTATTGTATTCTATAATTCGATTAATATAGAATACAATTTTTGAAATATCAAGCAATAATATAATATTTATTATAATACTTATAACTATAGACTAGATTGGAATATAGAATCAAAATTATTATTTTTTTATTTTTGCATTCGGCACTTTCTTTTTAATAGAAAGCCCTTAATTTTGTAAAAATATTATCCTTGTCTTTGTTTATGTTTTGGATTTGAACAAATTACTATAATTCGACCTCGCCTGCGGATCAATCGACATTTTTCACAAATTTTACGAACAGAGGCTCTTACTTTCATATTTTTAACTCCTTAACTTAAACTTAATGCTGAATCTATATATTGGAAGAAAATAGGGTTTCCTTACATTTTTAACTTATAATTGTTTTTCCTAAAAAACATGTTGAAGTTAAAAAATAGTCTAAATGAATTTTGATTTCTATTCTAGTTAAATACTCTTCACATATTCACCAATGTATCAGGAGTCATATTAGAAATCTGTTTTTTCTCTACTCCATTCACAATAATTCTAAGTTTTTCATATAATTCGGATATCGGCAAAATTACCATTACCATATATAACATAAAACTTCTCCACCGATTCTTTCTAATCGAGCCTCTCGATCTGTCATTATACCCCTAGAAGTAGAAAGAATTACAATCCCCATTCCTCCTAAAACTCTCGGAATTTGTTGATAGTTAGAATAGATTCGTAGACCCGGTGTACTGATCCTTTTTAAATTTAAAAAAGTTTTATATGATCCTTTCCTATTTCTTCTATACCGTAGAGTTAAAACTAAAAAGTATTTGTTGCTTTCTCGATGTTTTCTGACGTTTTCAACAAAACCCTCTCGTAAAAGAATTTTCACAATGTTTTCGATAATATTAGTAAGTGGTATTTGAACCGTTCTTTTTCTATTCATGTCAGCATTACGTATCAAGGTTAGTATATCAGCGATAGTATCTTTACCCACGATCGATTATTGCTCCTTACTTTCGATATAATCAACGTGCTCTCGTTTTTTGATTTTTTGATTCAATAAAATATCTAATACTGAATATGAGAATATAATAATAATACTCTAATATGTATAGAAAATATTAATATTAATATTATTCTAATTAGGATAATGTAAATATAGTATAGAATATGGAATATTCTAAAAAAAAAGATAGAAAGAAAATGAAATGAACGAATGGCCTATTATAGATAATCTTATATGGAATTCGAATTCAGAATTCTTTTTTTTTTTTATACAAAATTCTGAATTCGAATTTTTATTTTGAATATATATAAATATATATATTGAATTTGAATTGAATATATATATTGAATTCCTATTCAAATATATTTCCCTCCTATTCATTCAAGTCATAAATAATATATTGATATCACGATCTCATATTATAATACCTCGGGTGCTAATGAAACTATTTTAGTGAAATTTAACTGTCTCAATTCTCGGGCTATTGCGGAAAAAATTCGAGTTCCTTTTGGATTTCCTTCTTTATCAATGAGAACCGCCGCATTATCATCATACTTTATTATTAGACCATTACTACGTTTGAGTTCTTTACAAGTACGTACAATTACAGCTCTGATCACTTCCGATCTTTCTAAAGATGAATTTGGTACTGCTTTTTTGATTACAGCAACAACAATGTCACCAATATAAGCATACCGTCGATTACTAGCTCCTATGATTCGAATACACATCAATTCGCGGGCTCCGCTATTATCGGCTACATTTAAATAGGTTTGAGGTTGAATCATATCATTTTTTTTTATCTTTCAGTCAAAAAATGGAAGTAAAAAAAATATTCTGTGTTCAAAAAAAAAAAGAAACCGACAATTGCCGTTTTTTTTTCATACTAAAGACCTCTTTCGTTCTAATGATTATTCTGAAAGAATGAATTGAGTTCGTATAGGCATTTTGGATGCCGCTATTGAAATAGCCTTTCTAGCGATATTTTCAGGGACCCCCCCCATTTCATAAAGTATTTTGCCGGGTTTAACGACAGCTACCCAATATTCGGGAGATCCTTTTCCCGAACCCATACGCGTTTCGGTAGGTCTTACTGTAACAGGTTTGTCTGGAAATATACGTACCCATATTTGTCCACCCCGGCGAACATTTCGTGACATTGCCCGCCGCCCCGCTTCTATTTGTCTAGATGTGATCCAAGCGGGCTCAAGTGCCTGAAGAGCATATTTTCCGAAGCAAATTTTATTACCTCGATAGGCTTTTCCTTTCATTCTTCCTCGATGTTGTTTACGGAATCTGGTTCTTTTGGGGTTATAGTTGATGGTTGTTTCTCAATTCCATCTCTATTACAGAACCGTACATGAGAGTTTCACCTCATACGGCTCCTCGCGAATAAATAAATCGATTGAAAAATATTTAGCCGATAATAATAATTAAAATAATATACAATAAGATTGTTTAAAAAAATTAGTTAGAATAATAATAATATAATTGTATATATTAGTATTATTATAATATTGTATATTGTATTATTATACAATCGCGGGATTTTTTAACATTTCATAGAATCTGTTTTCGTTCTCACGCCAAAGCAAAGTAAGATAGACAACTGCATCTTCTTGCATTTTCGTTTATGCCAATTGGAGTTCCCAAAGTCCCTTTTCTAGTGCCAGGAGACGATGAGACATCTTGGGTTGATTTATACAATCGACTTTACCACGAAAGACTTTTATTTTTAGGTCAAGAAGTAAACAGTGGATCTATTTGAAATTTTTCTATCTTGCTTTGGAACGAAATATGGATTCTTATAGACCATTTTTGCTATCCGTATTTAACTAGATAATGTTGTTTTGATATAAGGTTCTAACGAATCCATATTTGTCTTTTTTTTTTTTTATTTAGAAATCCAATCTGATAATAAAATTAAAAAAAAAATCCACATTTTCGCGGGCGAATATTGACTCTCTCATTAAAAATAAAAATTTAAGATTTAATGTTGGGTTAGTCAGTCCACAACTCCTAAAAAATAAATGAATTCTTAGTTTCTTCCGCCATCCCATCTAATGAATCTGTAAGATTTTTAATTTTAATATAATCTTAGGTATTCACAGGTTCCGTCGTTCCCATCGCTTTTCGATTTATGGTTAGGTCTAAATTCTATAATGGAGCCTCTTTAATTTAATAATTAATAAGATTTTATTTTTCTAAAATTTTCTTATTTATTTTATTCTTTTTTGTTGAATCAACCTTCTCGGTTTTATTGATTCGCGGCTCTTGATTCGTTTATTCTAGGAATATATTCATCCATATATGGATGAATTTTGAATATTGATGCTTTATTACACTACCTTTTATGAGATGACCCATAGACCTTTACATAGTAGAATTCTATATCATTGATATCTTTTTTTCTATCTTTCTTTCACCCCTTCATTTATCTGTATATTCTTATTGCTTTACAACAAATAATCAGATTCTTTTTTATTTCAGTTGCTATAATTCTATCCCCACATAGATTTTGATTTTCTATTTTCAGCGGTTCTTTATATCCAGATAATGGGAAGCGATGAGTAGGTTATTAATTCTTGAGTAATTAATTCTACGAATTTTTCTACAAATTTAAACACTCTCAAAAAAACCAACGAGTCACACACTAAGCATAGCAATTCCTTCACTATAAAAAAAATAATTAATTTTTTTATTCAATCTTAAAAAATTTGTCATTTCTTCCTTAGGAATAAGAGTGTAGTAAGAATTCGTCGTTTTTTGTTTTAGCAAAAGATGGAACGTTAATATAGAAGGAAAATTGGATTTGTTTAGTCGTTGTTTAGAAATATCCAAACTTTGATTCCTAATACCCCATAAATAGTTCGAACTGGATAGGAACAATAATCAATTTTAGCTCGAATGGTTTGTAGAGGAACCCCACCCTCTCTGATCCATTCGACACGGGCAATTTCTTTTCCGTCGATACGTCCCGCAATTTGTACTTGAACTCCTTTTGTACCCGCCTGTTCAGCTAATTCAATAGCTTTTTGGATTGCTTTACGAAACGAAATTCTATTCTTTAATTGTTCACCTATAAATTCTGCAAGAATATTAGGGTCGCTATAAGCATTTGGAATTCTTGTAATTGCTATGTTGATTTTTCGGTTCACACAATTAAGTTTTTTTTGCACATTAGTCTGTAATTCTTCGATTCTTCGAGGCCCCCCCTCTTCAAATAAG